TTTAATCAATGTTATTGCTAACTTGTATAGTTCACATTCTTCGGCTCTACCCATGAATTATCCAGTAATAGGTCTTTCACAACGAGCTCTACCTATACAGTAACGGTATTTAATTATGAAAGTTGGCTGGGTAGCTGACCCTGTTAGTCCGTTCTTGCAAGAGGCGTCTAGGTTAACTAAGATTTCCTCCGCTTAATGGATAACCATTTGCTACCAATGGAGAATTGCTTCTCATCTTGAATTGAGGTGAGTGGTTTTACACCAATAGAAACCATAAATTTCATACACAATAAAGGGATATGATCCATTTTCTTATTTTTAGATAGTAAATGTAGTTCGTTTTTCCGTTCTATCCTATTTGATCATTGATATTTGAACATTGTCCTCTTTCCTTTGTTCTAGTTCATGATCTGAACGAGTCGCACATACACCCTAGTACATGTTCCTCGACGCTGAGGGCATCCCCGAAGCGCGGGGGATTTTGTGACATTTCTAATTGGCTGTCTTGTATTTCTAATAAGTTGTTTAATCGTTGGCATGTTGAATCATATACATAATGGACTGGTTTAGATCGATCCTAACCGGATGATTATGAATTACAATTACAATAGTAAATAAAAATCATAGAATATTAAACTCGGCAGGGTGAATTTTAAATCACGACTTGACGTGAAATTGAAATAAAGGCTATTCTCATTCAACCGCTACAAGATCAACAATTCCATAAGCTTGCGCTTCTGTTGCTGACATAAAAACATCTCTTTCCATGTCTTCGGATACAACCCATAAAGGTTTGCCCGTTCTTTGTACATAAACCCTTGTCAGGGTTTCACGTAGTTTCAGCAGTTCTCCCACTTCCAGGATGAATTCTCCCGTTGCTACTTCAGAAAAAGAACCAGCAGGTTGATGGATCATTACCCTGATGATATAAGATAATAAAAAGTTTCTCTATTTCGCACGATGAGGGGAAGATAAAAGAAAGATAAAAGAATAACAAGAAAAAAGATAGAATCGAACAACCGTACGGGCATTATGCATTGCATACGGCTCTACAATAAAATTGACCTTACCTTCAAAAAATAGGATCGATTAGACCCCGATCGGTAAATGATCAACTTACCACCCTTCCTTTCGGAGGAATTCAAAAATACTATGATGGCTCCGTTGCTTTATATATTTATTATATTTTTTTGTCTGTGATTTGTCGTCATTCAGCAATCCCAAAGTTGCTTTTTTGATCAAATAAACTAATGAAAAAAGAATTTTTTTTTCGCTCTATACTATAAATATTGTTAAGAGACCTCTGGTGTTAAAAAAAGTTTGTGACGCTGAACTGGACTTCCGATAATAAAATAGGAAATACCTTTTTCTCATATTACTCTCTCGATACATAATCTAATGTTTTGAAAACAGAATTTCTTATATCGAATTCAAAGTGCCATGCTATTATTACTTAATATTCATATTTCATATGGCGAAGGCATAGTCTTCTTTTTTCTCTCAAATAAAAGCCTCATTGGCGCCAAGCGTGAGGGAATGCTAGACGTTTGGTAATTTCTCCTCCTACCAGGATAAAAGATCCCATTGAAGCGGCTGATCCCATGCATATTGTATGTACATCTGGTTGCACAAATTGCATAGTATCATAAAGAGCGACCCCCGGTATTACCCATCCGCCAGGAGAGTTTATAAACAAATACAGATCTTTGGTATCATCCTCGATACTGAGATATATCATAAGACCAATAAGTTGATTTGAGATCTCACTATCAACCTCTTGACCTAAAAAAAGTAATCTTTCTCGATAAAGTCGGTTGATTAGGGTCAAATTGTATCCCCTCGAAACCGTACAGGCGCCTTTTGACGCATACGGTTCAAAAAAAATCAATGTGTAGATTCCAATACTTTTTCTTTTTTCATAGCAAGTTCTTTCTAACTAAAAGGATTTTCTTTGATTTTTCACTAAATATGAGTTTGTCTTCCTTTCCTTATAACGTATAATATATAAAAGAATTCATTAAACTTATCCAATTGACTTTTCATTGATGGATTGTTTCATCGAGATTCAATCCAAATCACGATGTCATTTTCTTGTTCTTAAATGGGCCTCTTTAATCTTTTTAGGTTTATGCTCTACTCCGGGTAAAGATCCGCCCAATTTTGATTTGGACATATAGTACAAATGCTCCCATTACCACTTCTTTTTGTTATTCCTTCTTTTTTCAATTCATGCATTCCGTAAAATAGTTGACGGCTTCATGCATATTACTCGATTGATTAACATAAGAGTTTGAAATAACTTCTACTTACAAAAAAAAAGATTTCTTTAAAAATAGGAATCCTTTATGATATAAAATAGATATATTACCACTTGGTTTTTTTAAACGGAGCCTGGATACTTCAATGTAGTAGTCCAACTAAGCCAACCATAAATTCTTCTAATTGATAATAGTCATTCTAATCCCCCCCAAAAATGGATCTAATTGCACTTCACGCTCCA